AGATAGGACAGAAATGAAAAATAACCATGAAATGGAAATTAGAGATTAGAACGTTGATGTGTTTGTCGGGAGTCCTAATGAAATTAGGAAAAAAGAGGACTTTTAAATACCGAAATTTAATAACTAAATAACAAGTTCTTTTGTTGGAGTAATTTTGACAGATATGGCTCGACAAAAGAACTTAACTTAAGTCGTAACATAAAAATAAAAATGAATTGTGCAAAAATCGAGAGTTCCATCTTTTGAGTCTTGTTTGAATATAATAAGAGGAACACACATTGATTTATTCGGTTTTTAAATCAAATCCAAATAAATCATTTTATCTAGGATTAGGTGGTATGCTTCATTGAAACAAAAAGAGGAGGCCCGGCTGGGTACTGCCAGGCCAGGCCATGGAAATCAAAAAGGTCCTTGGAAACAAAATTAAAGAGATATTCTTTATTTTCGTTTTTTTTTTATTCGAGATATCTTTTTCGAGTTGTTTATTTGAATTTTATAAAAATGGAATTGCTGATAAAAGTTGTATCTATCTATATAATACAAAATCGAATCAAAAACGAATCAAAAACGAATCTCTATAAGCTATCTTATAATTTATATAAGAAATTTATATAAATATAATAAATAAAGTTAAATAAAGTAAAGAAGGGCTTTTTTTAAACATTATTTTTTTTTTGTGTAATGTAACATAGTAATTGTCTTTTGTTCAATTAGGAGAGATGGCTGAGTGGATTAAAGCGTCGGATTGCTAATCCGTTGTACGAGTTATTCGTACCGAGGGTTCGAATCCCTCTCTTTCCGTTTCCGGCAATGGCTTGGTATCTTTCAAATTTGAATTTAGTGAACCTTTTTGTTTTTTTTTAATAGTTATAGTTAAAGATGTGGAATAGAAAAAAATCCTAAGAGCATTTCTAAGAAGCGAATAAAGCAAGGAAAACCTTCTTATTTTTTATTCTTCACCTCTAGGATTACGTCCTGGATCATTAGATAGGAATCCGAAGATGAAGAGAGAAACAAAGAATATCACTACGGTGTAAACAAAGAGTTTGAGAGTAAGCATTACACAATCTCCAAATCTGTTTTTCTGGGAAAAAGAAAATAGATTCTCTATTTTTATACTATGAACTATGGGTCCTAGTTTGACACCAAGAAATGAAACGGTTTTCGAATTTCGAGAAATAGAAAAGAGTTTTCAGAAATTCACACAATTAGAATTCGATATTGTGGCGGACTCGATATAGGGTGTTTCGGTGAAAAAAAAAAGTAAGAATCGGGAAATCGCGGGATCCAAATTTATCGTGGCTACTCAAGAATTTCACCGTTTGAATTGAGAGTTCATTCATATTGTAAGACTTATCTGATCTTATCAATTGGTAAAATTTTTTTTCTCGAACTCGAATAAATTATGAATTTTTCTAGGATAGTATTAAAGATCTCATCGAAAACTTACAGCAGCTTGCCAAACAAAGGCTAAGAGAAAAAAGAAAAGAGGTATTACTGGCATAACATCTACAATTGGATTCAAAAAAGCGTAGGCCTCGGGCAATTTGGCGAATAAAAAACTACTGGAATAAAGGGCAGAATTAAAACAGATATAAATCAAACTAAAGATATTAGGCATAACAAACATTTTTATTTTTTTCTTGGAGATAGTTGTATTTTGATTGAGTTATTAATATGTTATTGATAGAAGTTAAAAATTAAGAAAAGGAAGTCAGGTAGACAAAAAAATACTTCTTTGAACCGAACCAATCAAAACAAAAATCCTTCTATTCTCACAAGAGAATAGAAGAAATCATACTTTCATACAATATCTTAATTGAATTCTATATAATGATCAATAAATTGAGTTTAATTCGACAGCTACACGTGTCAAAACCCTAATACTAAAACAAGAATCGAATTTATTCCGTAGGGATTTGCACTGGAATTGACGAACAACTAATATCAATATTACTGTTTATTAGTATTGAATAGAAATTGAAATGGGGCGTGGCCAAGTGGTAAGGCAACGGGTTTTGGTCCCGCTATTCGGAGGTTCGAATCCTTCCGTCCCAGAGTGGACTCTAATATATATCAGATATCAGGATCCAAATTCTCTTTTTGTTTTTGAGCAACGTTTTATTTACTTATGTACTATTTAAGAGTCTAATTTTGGTCTTGATAAAATTTATTTCTTGCTTCTAATTTTAAAAATTTTTTCTCTGAATCTTGCTCTTTTTTCAAAAATTGAATCGAGTTCGAATAATACGAAAACATAACAGAATCTATTTTTGATCCAGGTAAGATAGGAACATAGATCCCAAGGGGTTGAAGTCAAAAAAAGTCTGATGAGCCTTTTAGTTTATGCCTTCCCTTTTCACTTTCGTATTTAAGTTAGTTGCTTAGAAAAGTCTTACGTGCCATATCTAGTTGATTTTTCAAGGATACATTCTAAATCGAAATGCGAAAGCCTCTATATTCCTGATCTTTTTTTAATAAGAATAAGACAGCCCAATTATTCTCCTTTTATTTCTGAATTCTAAACAAGAGGGTATTATTGTTACTGATTGAATTCAATCAATGGGATTAAGTCCCTTAAGACTAATTAATGACTTAATCTGGATCTTTTTGGCTTTGTATTTTAGACAAAATAGTCTAGCATCCCAGAAAAAAGGATCCTTTTTATTTATGATTCATTATCCCCCCGGAATAAATTGAGAGTGAGAGTAGATAAGAGTTAATGAGCGATGGAAGATATCAATTTGAATATCTATATCTGTTCCAATTTCATTACCAAATAATCAAGTTCCCTATTTAATGGTTAATAGATTTTCTTTAACCCTTAATTTTTATTTTTAGGTATTTTGTATTTGTCTCTAATGAATAATTTAAATCTATGTAATAACAATTGAGACGGGGATGATTCATACATCTTATTTACTTTATTCTTTATTTTCATTTTCAATTTTAGGGAAAGATTAGTCAACCTTAAGTTCAACCAAAAGAAACTACGCATAAATTGAGGAAATCTTTCTATGTATGGATTGCTATCTTTCTATTTCATTGATAGCGTTCTTTCGCTTTTTTTGAAAAGGATTTATGAGCCCTTACCTTACTCTTAAATATTTAACATCGAATATCAATAAGTCCTTCCAATGAAAATTGTTCAGTCTAATCTGATAGATACGGAAATCCTCGATATGGATTTATCTCTCTTATGATGATCAAATATAATCTTTAGTAAAACTTTATTGAAATTGTGATGTCGGGGTAGGAAATTTTTTTAAATAATTTGAATGTTTTTTACGGGTCCTTGGGACTCGAAGACGTGTAAGATTGTTGAATCTATTCTATCGAATCATTTGAAGATGCAACGCAGATTCCAATTTTTTTTTATTCTTGTTATTTAGAAATAAAAAAACTATTGCAGTCATACAGTAAAACAATAAAAAATAGAGGATTAAGTTGAATTGAGCCTTTGTTCTTCCTAATTGAGGCTTAAATTACTTATTCCTTTTATATATAAATCAAAAGTACTGTGTATTGACCGACGCAATGACTATTCATGATTCCATAATTGAATCAATTACATACTGGTTCGAAACTAGAGAAATGTTATGGTAAAACTTCGTTTGAAACGATGTGGTAGAAAGCAACGTGCGACTTGAAGGACATGATCAGCTGTGGATTTTTTTTTCCATCCACCATTTTCTATTTTATATTATCTAGGAATGAATCGGCTCCTGGCTCGACATCCTTTGTTCGGTTCTACTACAACCCTCGCTTTTTTGTTGGGTTGTAATATAAATAGTACATGATGGAGCTCGAGTAGAAAGTATTTATTCATTTCTCAGGGGCAAGGGTCTAGGGTTAATACCAATCAATACGTTGGAACAAACTTCGTAAGTATATTTTTGATATAGAAATCGAAAGGATCCGATTCGAACAATTTTTTAATGCAAAAAGAAAATCTTTTTGAATTGGTAAAACTATTTCGATCAAAAGTGTATCATGCAGGAATCAATTGTTCATATGATTCTTTCATAGAAAGAAATCACAAAAAGGGGTTTGTTGCTTCCATTTTTTAAAAGATTAAAGATCACCGAAGTAATGTCTAAACCCAGGGATTCAAGGCAAAGATAAAGGATCCTGGAACAAGGAAATAACTTTTCAATTGTCTCAAGAATTAGATCAGAATCGAGACTCCAAAAATGGATTCGAAAGGAGACAAACAACAAAGGGGTTAGAGACGGCTCAAAAAATGAAATAAATGCCTAAGGCTGTAGGCTATTTGAAAGTTATCCAACTTGAGTTATGAGAATATGAATGCTCTTTTTTTCTTCTTTTTCGAAAAAGAAGAAAAAAAGAAGGACTTAAATCTCTGGAAATTGATTTGATGATTTTATATATCTATTTGATATTTGACATTCTAAATCGATACATAATAATTTCGAATCATTTTTTCTCGAGACGTACGAGGAGAAAACCTCTTATACGTTTCTAGGGGGGGTATTGTTCATTTATATCTATCCCAATGAGCCGTTTATCGAATCGTTGCAATTGATGTTCGATCCCGAAGAGAAGGAAGAGATCTTCGGAAAGTGGGTTTTTATGATCCGATAAATAATCAAACCCATTTAAACGTTTCTGCTATTCTATATTTCCTTGACAAGGGTGCTCAACCTACAGGAACTGTTCATGATATTTCAAAGAAGGCGGGGGTTTTTACGCAGCTTAGTCTTAATCAAACGAAATTCTATTAAGTAATAGAACCAAAAAAGGGGGTGTAGAAGACTCCTATATAGTTTTTTTCTTTACTCTTCCCCTCTTTTTTGGTTCTCTATTCATACCTATTTATTATTATGATTCCTATTTAATGTTGCTACTATAGAATATCATGTTCTATACGTATAAGTACAAAAATCGATTTTATTGCTAGAATTTTATTGATATAAGATGTATATAAAAAATGATATAAGATGTATATAAAAAAGATCAAGTAAGAATTGATAATTGGA